GGCTTAGGTGAATTTGAATAATTTGACCGGCTAAATAATCTTTTGGTAAAGCAACTAAAATCCAATGCGAAGGAAAGGATCTTGGGGATCCAACCCAGCTTTGTGAATCATAGAGATAAAGACGAGAAAGACCAATGAAATAAAGTTTCAAGGTTGTATAGTTTAAAGTTTAATGGTAAAGTTTGATTACCATTAACCTCCAGAATAATGAACAAGTTTTTCGGTTTGATCCATATCCTAAAGGCGGCCTTCACCTTGAGTTATATTAAGTTAAGCCGCCCTTAATTCCTTATTTTGGTTTATTAGACCTTATTTTGTTACATATTTCTATTCTATTTCTACTATACTATTTCTATGTTTCTACGTGTTTCTACTATATGTGTTTATATTGCTTTTTTTTTCCTAAGGGTGGTTGGCCCCCGGGACCTAGTATTTATGTTTCTAGTTTATTTCTGGCTCAAGGTGGCCATAGGCCCCTATGGTCCAGTGGTTACGACCTCTCTCTTTCACGGAGAAAACGAGGGTTCAAGTCCCTCTGGGGGTGTAACAACACTCAAGACTATAGGAATAGGAGTGGGATTTTCTATTAAGTGATCCCTGTTTGTCAAGTCCTTCTAATAGTCTACTTAGAAGGACTTCATATTTTATATCATTTGATTGATGATATTTATATTTATTTGTCAAGTCTGCCTGGGAGATGAAAGGAAGTTGATTATGGAACGTCTAAAATGAATTAGGCGTTGGGTCGATGCCCGAGTGGTTAATGGGGACGGACTGTAAATTCGTTGACAATATGTCTACGCTGGTTCAAATCCAGCTCGGCCCAACAATTTGGCAACCTACTATCAGATGGTAGAGCCTAAGAAATACCTATCCAAATTTTCTGCTAGATCTCTTCTTATTTCCATGGGATTGTAGTTCAATAGGCTAGAGCACCGCCCTGTCAAGGCGGACGTTACGGGTTCGAGCCCCGTCAGTCCCGACGGATCCAATAAGTACATCAATTCGCCTCTTTATTTTCTGTGAAAAAGAAGGGGAGCATAATTGAATTCTGAAGGGGTTTCCCCTCTTTTTTTCAGGATTCTGTCGAAGAAAGAACAAACCCTAAAAAAAATGAAAATAACTAAAATAGTGAAGTTGATAGAATATTCCATTTTTTCTCCCGCGACTCATTTTTATCATACTTCTTCGTCTTTCAAAGAAAATTAGATCATTAAAATTTAGAACCTAATTCTTCTCTTTTTCCACTTCGCTTGTATTGTTTGTTGGGGTTTTGTAGTTAATGGAAACAGACGCGTGGTTAGATGATACTTCATTTGATGGTTCTACAAGGAAGACCTAAAAAGAAAGAACAGAAAATAAGGAGAAATAAAGGTGTTTTTTATTGGTCCGGGAATCCAAGATTGGATTCACTATGGATAAAAGATCTTCATATGTTATACTATTCAATTCTCGACGACAAATTAATTTAATAGCTCAGATATTGTTATTCATGATATTGATCCGATTCAAGATCATCGATAGGTAATGCATTCATTGAATTGACAGGTGAAAGATTTATCATCTCTATGGGATTAAATCCCGAGTTATTGTGAAAAAAAAAAAACAATGAAATTATGGAAGTAAATATTCTTGCATTTATTGCTACTGCACTGTTCATTTTAGTTCCTACTGCTTTTCTACTTATAATTTACGTAAAAACAGTCAGTCAAAACAATTAATTACTTTAAATGAAACTTGACTTCTGAATTCTTATCAATAGTTGAAGAAATCAAATGAAAAGTATTCTATTTTTGCGTCTTAAATGAAATCAAGGGGCTATAATCCGCGGTATTCTATGAGATCCGAGAGTATGGTAAGTAAGAAATTTATTTCTTACTTACCATACTCTCTAGTAGTGTTATGTTATAGTAGTGTATAAAGTTGTAAATAGAGTTGGTATACTCTATTAGCTTCTATCTTCAATATATGTAGTTATTAATCCATATGTAGTTATTAATCCATATATAGAATTGACGTAGGACCCAATTCTATTTCTTTGATACATCTATTTATTCCGATGAATCTGAAATAGAATTGACGTAGGACCCAATTCTATTTCTTTGATACATCTATTTATTCCGATGAATCTGAAATAATCGTTTTACTGTTATAGAATACATTTCTCCACTAGAATCCAATGGAATTTTGAAATGAAGATATTTTTATTTCAAAATTATTTCAATTCAAATAAAAAATGCGTTATGGAACGATCTATAAAAGAATTGATAGCGTTTCATTCCTCAACTAAATTAGGAGTGCTTTTAAAGTCCACTTCTTCCCCATACTACGAGTGAAAGGGAAAATGTAAAGACTACCATTAAAGCAGCCCAAGCGAGACTTACTATATCCATGTGAATTATGTCCCTTATCTCTATGATAGAATTATTCCATTATTGCTCACTAATAATAGTAGAATGAATGGTCCAGAGTCAAAAAGGGATTCTGACCAAACACTATTGATGAACCAATAAAATAAAGCCATTTCAAAAATTCCTATATGATTTCTAATGTGGAAAGACTAAACACAAGTAAAATACACAATGACACTACAAAGGAATGTTACTAATGGAATGGAACGTCCAGTAATAAAATAAGAGAGCCCTTTCTTTTTTTTCTTGCCCTTCAAAGTAAAAATAGATCAATTGTTATCTATTACATACTTTTATTTCCTATTTGATATAATGCGTACCCCTTCGCGATTGTCTAGCTGAAGGAGTTGGGAGATAGTATATTATACTCTTGACGGGGGGGTAAAAAAAATTATTTTTTTTTACTTTTTTCTATAAAAAATCTATCCAATCTCAATCTAATAGTGATTGAATGCCTGAACACTCAGAGATTCTCGCGAGTCTATATATGTAGATTACAGTATAGAAAGGACTTTACCTAACTAGTAGTTTAATTCTCCCCCGGCTATCCGATGTAATTTAAGACCCAATGAGTATACATTACATTAGCAGTAGAAGGGAATCAAAAAGTCTTGCTTCGACCTTTATTTTTTATATTCAAAGATTGGAAATCTTTTACAAAATTACCAGAATAGATGTTTAGAATCAACCAAGTATCAACAGTCCCCTTATTCTATTTTGCTGGGGAAAATTATATTTAGTTATATCAGCAGAGCAGAATAAGATATTTCTATTCATTTGTTGATGAGGCGGCACCCGGATTTGAACTGGGGAAAAAGGATTTGCAGTCCCCCGCCTTACCACTCGGCCATGCCGCCAAAACGATACACAACAGGATAAAAAATTACCGTTGGATTACTAAACTTTAGTTTATTGTACTTGCATCCCCTTTATTCATCCTTTTTCTAAATAAATATAAAATAAAAAAATTATAAAAGAAACCCCTTTTCCCTTTTTGATTGTGTTTTATTTAGCCCTTTGATTAATTGTATAGTATCTCAAAACAAACAATGCCGAAAAACTTGCACTTTTTCTATTGAAAAATCAAAATTTATTTTGACTCAAAAAAGCTAAAATTTATGACAAACAGGAACCATTAACTATTCGTTGACTGAGAATTCGTGAATTATTCTTAGATTTGAATATAAAATTTGGTTTGCCTAATGACATAAGAAAATACAAATTGATACATCCTTAATTGATTCTTTTGAATCAAAAACCATTCTCCATTTCCATTATAACAAAAATTAGAAGTATATGTAAACCCCAGAACGGAAATTGTTACACAGATACCAAGTATTTAGAGTATGTTGCCTATAAATAAAGGGAATTCGTTGGAACAAAAAAAAGGCCCGGCTGGGTATTGACCGGGCCAGGCCCAAAAGGCACCTCGAACAAAAAAAAAGCAAGAAGGTCTTCTTTATTTATCTTTCTATTTGGATCTTTTGAGCATCTAAATGGAATTGCTAATTATATAATAACGATAAAGAATGTGAAAGAAATACTTTCTTTAATCCTTACTTGATGTGTAATGTAACATAGTAATTATCTTTTTCAATTGGGAGAGATGGCTGAGTGGACGAAAGCGGCGGATTGCTAATCCGTTGTACGAGTTATTCGTACCGAGGGTTCGAATCCCTCTCTTTCCGTTGATGACTTTCTATTTTTTTCTTTCAATTTTCGCAAACCCTCTTATTATTTTTTCCTAATTAAACGTGTGGAATAGCTAAAAAAAATTGAAAGAAAATTGTAAAATCAAGCAAGAAAAACTAAATTTTTATTTTATTCTTCACGTCCTGGATTACGTCCTGGATCATTGGATAGGAATCCAAAGATGAAGAGAGAAACAAAGAATATTACTACTGTGTAAACGAAAAGTTTGAGAGTAAGCATTACACAACCTCCAAGATCATTTTTTGAAAAAGAAAAACGAGAAAAGATAATAGATCCTCCATTTTTATATCACATATCCTATTTTTACACCAAGAAATAAATTCTAGAAATAGAAAAGAATGTTCAGAAATTCAAATGAAGTTGAAATGAAATTTGTAATATAATAAGAGTCTTTAATTACCACAAATCACTTTCAGACCCATAATTAGCTATTGTAAGGGGCCCTAAGCTAATAAGGTCTTTCACCATAAAAAGTATTAAAATAGGGAAATGGGGCGAGCCGGGTTTCTCGCGGCTATCCGATAATTTCAATGTTTGAATCGAAGGTTCATACTGTCAGACTTATTTGATCTTATCAATTATTATAATTTTTATCGAATAAATCATGAATTTTCTAGGATAGTATTAAAGATCTTATCGAAAACTTACAGCAGCTTGCCAAACAAAGGCTAAAAGAAAAAAGAACAGGGGTATGACTGGCATAAAATCTACGATTGGATTCAAAAAAGCATAGGCTTCGGGCAATTTGGCGAAGAAAAGACTACTCGGATAAAGGGCAGAATTAAGACAGATCAAACTAAAGATATTAAGCATAACAGACATTTTTTTCGTCGAGATAATTGCATTTTGATTGAGTTATTGATATAAGGAAAAATAAAGAAAGTAGGGTAGACAAAAAAATCCTTCTTTTTCCGTTCAATCAAAAATCCTCCAATTCTCAAAGGAGAATAGAAGAAATCATACTTTCATACAATATCTTAATTGAATTATATGTAATGATCAATAAATTCAGTTGAATTCTAGATATACACATGTCAAAATCCTAGCACGAATCTATAATAGATTCTATAAAGAATAAAGATTTTCTATAGATAGTTTGGCCTGGAATTGACGAACACTTACTACCAATATTATTCTTTATTAGTATCCAATAAAAGTAGAAATGGGGCGTAGCCAAGCGGTAAGGCAACGGGTTTTGATCCCGCTATTCGGAGGTTCGAATCCTTCCGTCCCAGAGCATATCCGTTGTATCTGAATACTTGTTTTTTGTTCAACAAGGTTCTGTTTAAAGGTCTAATATTGGATAGAATATTATTCCTCTTTCTTTTTTTAATTTTGAATGATTCTTTTCGGAATCATATCTAAGTTTTTCACAAACTGAACTAAATCGAGTTCAAATGACATTCAAATGCAAAAGTAACTGATAACTGAAACCTTTTCTGATTCAGATAAAGATAAGATGAGACATAGATCACAGTTGCAGAAAGATTACTTAATCTCAGGCTAAACAAAATATGAAAATACATATAAAAGAGGAAGTGCTTAGCTTATAGGTATGTATTGTTATCCTATTTGAGTCACAATAGTCTTTCTATTTTTGTGAAAAATAATGAGCATCCCTAAAATATTAAAATTGAAATATTTAACAATAATATTTCTTTTTATTGTTCGATCTATTTAGCTTATTTGCTTTACATCATTGACAATTCCATTCGAAAATATTTTTTATTATGATAATAAAATAGAGTTTTTACTGCAAAACTTGATTCAAATAATGATGCAGAAGTAGGAAACTTTTTCAAGTAGCAAGATTTGTAATGATTCCTTATGGATTGAATCTTGGGGAAGGTGGAAATGGCTCAGTCTATCTTATTGAGTCACTTGAAGAGGCAGAGTCAAATATAATTTATTTATTCCTGTGATTTCTATTTCTATTAGTTATGTTATTTCTATATTTAGATTTCTGGAATTTCTGTTAGATATTTTTTTTTGAGATTGATACTTATAGAAAAATGTTCCATTCATACAAAAAAAGCCGGGGTCTTGCTAATATTTCTTCAGAAAAATCTTTATTATCTATGTAGATAGATAAGAAAAAATATAAATAACTATGTCTATGTACCGAGCGAACCAATGACTATTCATGATTCCATAATATAATTGAATCAATTCCATACTGGTTCCAAATTAGAGGAATGTTATGGTAAAACTTCGTTTAAAACGATGTGGTAGAAAGCAACGTGCGACTTGAAGGACACGATCCGCCGTGGATTCTTATTCTTACATCCACCATTTTATATAGGAATGAAAGTGCTCTTGGCTCGACGTCATTTGTTCTATTCTACTAGAACCCCTCTTTTTTTTGGGTTGTAATGTAAATAGTGCATGATGGAGCTCGGGTAGAAAGTATTTATTAATTTCTCAGGGGCAACGATCTAGGGTTAATGCCAATCAATAGATTGGAACAACTTCGTAAGTATATCTTCGATATATAAATCGAAAGGATCCGATTCGAGCAAAAAAAAAATTTTGTTGGAAGGGTTAAAACTTTTTCGATCCACAGTGTATCGCGCACGAATCAACCATATGATTCTTTTATAGAAAGAAATCACAAAAGGGGTATGTTGCTACCATTTTGAAAGGATTAATAAGCACCGAAGTAATGTCTAAACCCAATGATTTAAAACAAAGATAAAGGATCCCAGAACAAGTAAACACCACTTCAATTGTCTCACGGATCCGAATAAAGAATCAAAATAGATTTTAAACGAGACAAAAAAGGAGGGGTTAAAGACCACTCAATAAAAAAATATCTTAAATTTCTTTAAGATATTTGAGAATTATTGAACTTGAGTTATGAGTACAAATGATTTTTTTCAGGAAGCTAAAAAAATAACTATGAGTTATTTTTTAAATTATAGACTCATTTATTTTACGGATTCCTTTTCTATTTATTCTAATTTTATCCATAGACAAAACTTCTAATCATTTTTTTCTCGAGCCGTACGAGGCGAAAACTTCCTATACGGTTCTAGGGGGGGGTTCTTTTTCATCTACATCTATCCCAATGAGCCGTCTACCGAATCGTTGCAATTGATGTTAGATCCCGAAGAGAAGGAAGAGATCTTCGGAAAGTGGGTTTTTATGATCCTATCAAGAATCAAACTTATTTAAACGTTCCCGCGATTCTCTATTTCCTTGAAAGAGGCGCTCAGCCTACAGGAACTGTTCAGGATATTTTAAAAAAAGCAGAGGTTTTTAAGGAACTTTACCCTAATCAAACGAAATAAAATTAATTAAATTAAGGAAATAAAAACTAAGGGTAGGATAGTGATTTCTATATCATTTTGGATATCTTTTCTATACTATGTTTTTTTATTTCCTTCTTTTCTTGTTCTATTCATATCTATTTATCATTGTTTTTTTAGAATATTTTGAAAACCTATTTGATTGATCCTTACAAAATAAAAAATTCTGGCATTACCTGCAATCGCGTGGTTTTCATTCGAACTTTAATACCAAGTAAGAAACAAGGAATCGAAGTTCTTTATTCGACTTATATATATGGATTCAATATACTATTGAAAACCCTTTTTCTACTTCTTCTTTATTTATTCTCCACCTAAATAAAATTTTTAGTTTATATGCATATGCAGTGCCAATCCAACACAAGTCTCCTTTTTACTATTATTTCAATTTAAGTTCTTGTATTTTTTCCAGCGTATTCTTTTCTTAACCTTTATATTGACAACATTGTATCGAACAAATATAATTCATCGTGATAAGCAGCTCTATTTATTTCCGTCCCATAGGTTTTATTTTTTACCTGTTGATTCAAATGATGGGTTCGTTGGATTAGATTTGATACCCAGATTTTTGATTGAATAGTGGATAATATAGAAATTAGGGGATGGTCTAGCATTTTTTACATTTATTTTTTTTATTTGATCAGTAAATTTTTTATTTTTTCATCTGATTTAGTCATTTTTATGTTCCAAATATATTAGAAATTTTTTATTTTTATACTTTTTTTATTTCGTAGATTAATGCTTTGATTTAATCATTTTGTTTTATTCTGATTGTATCTACATATCCTTTTTCTATTTGGGTTGCTAACTCAACGGTAGAGTACTCGGCTTTTAAGTGCGGCTAGGATCTTTTACACATTTAGATGAAGCGAGACATTCGTCCATACCATCGGTAAAGTTTGGAAGACCACGACTGATCCTGAAAGGGAATGAATGGAAAAAATAGCATGTCGTATCAATTAAGAGTTCTGAGAATATTTTATTCTTTCCGGCTCGGCACAAAGCCTTCTTTAACTTTTTAAATTTAAATTATTGAAGGGGAGCAAACCGAAGTCAATTTTAAGTTGGGTCGAATTAATAAATGGATAGGGCCCCACGGCTTCAATTAATTTCATTTTTATTATAGGGAAAGAAAAAAGCAACGAGCTTCCGTTCTTAATTTGAATGATTACCCGATCTAATTAGACGTTAAAAAAATATTAGTGCCCAATACGGGAAGGCTTTCTCCCAGGAATGTATTCTTGATTTTTTAATGAATCCTAAATATTAGCATTATCCATTCCATAATGGAGATGTATGTGTATAAGAAACAGTATATTGATAAAAAAATTTCCAAAATCAAAAGAGCGATTGGGTTGAAAAAAAAAAATAAAGGATTTCTAATCATCTTGTTATCCTATAATGAAAACGAACATAAATACTTAATTTTAAATGGAAAAAGAGAGGATAGAGAATCCGTTGATAAGTTTATCTGTATCCGAGGTATCTATTTGGTTTGTACTATAATACCTTGTTTTGACTGTATCGCACTATGTATCATTTATAACTCCCAAAATCCTCTACCTTTCATTTAAATAGAATTTCAAATGGATAAATCCCAAATCTATTTAGGGCTAGATAGATCTCAACAACACTACTTCTTATATCCACTTATCTTTCAGGAGTATATTTATGTACTTGCTCATGATCATGGTTTAAATAGATCTATTTTGTTGGAAAATGCAGGTTATGACAATAAATGCAGCTTACTAATTGTGAAACGTTTAATCATTCGAATGTATCAACAGAACCTTTTTGTTAATGATTCTAAACAGACTCCATTTGTGGGGCACAACAAAAATTTTTATTCGCAAGTAATGTCAGAGGTTTCTTCAATCATTATGGAAATTCCATTGTCTCTGCGATTAATATCTTCCCTAGAAAGGAAAGCGGTAGTTAAATCCAATAATTTACGATCAATTCATTCAATATTTTCTTTTTTAGAGGACAACTTTTCACATTTAAATTATGTATTAGATATACTAATACCTTACCCAGCCCATCTGGAAATCTTGGTTCAGGCTCTTCGCTATTGGATAAAAGATGCTTCCTCTTTGCATTTATTAAGATTCTTTCTCCATGAGTGTCATAATTGGGATAGTCTTATTACTTCAAATTCAAAGAAAGCCAGTTCTTCTTTTTCAAAAATAAATAAAAGACTATTCTTCTTCCTATATACTTCTCATGTATGTGAATATGAATCTAGCTTCCTATTTCTCCGTAACCAATCTTCTCACTTACGATCAACATCTTCTGGAGCCCTTATTGAACGAATATTTTTCTATGGAAAAATGGAGCATCTTGCAGAAGTCTTTGCCAGGGCTTTTCAAGCGAATTTATGGTTGTTCAAAGATCCTTTCATGCATTGTGTTAGGTATCAAGGAAAATCAATTATTGCTTCAAAAGGGACGTTTCTTTTGATGAATAAATGGAAATATTACTTTGTCAATTTCTGGAAATCCCATTTTTACCTGTGGTCTCAACCAGGAAGGATTTATATAAACCAATTATCCAATCATTCCCTTGACT